ATAGCTATTTGTGCAAGTATTTTACGATTAAGAAGCAACTGTCTCTTGTACAGATCATTTATTAATCTACTATAACTATAGCATACCCCCCTTTCACGAATTGCTGCATTTATTCGAGTGATCCACAAACGACGAAAATTTATTTTTTGCCTATCCCTATCCCGATGAGCCGAAACCAAAGCTCTTATTTTTTGTTGAGTAATAGTTCGAGTAAGTCTTGAATGAGCCCCCCGAAAGCTTGATGCAAATAAACGAATTTTTGTTCTACGTCTCCGAGCGATATATCCCCGTCTAATTCTGGTCATTGAATAAATGAAACTTTAACGAATAACTAATAGATTTCCTTTCTTTCAGTTATTCTTTTGCCCCTTTCCTAGTATATTAATAACAAAACGGATTTTTCCAATGTATAAACTAAAAATTCCAATGGCTTTGGCTACTATAACCTTCCCAACCACGATTTTTTATTTTTTCTAGGCATTTCACCTCGAAATACGAAATTGTACTTAAAAAATAGCAAGGATAAAGAAATAGTGGATTCCATCGTTTCTATGGTTACTTCTTAAACGGTGAGGTCTTCTCTATACACCGGAGCCTTTACTTCATTTAATCAATGTTATTGCTAACTTGTATAGTTCACATTCTTCGGCTCTACCCATGAATTATCCAGTAATAGGTCTTTCACAACGAGCTCTACCTATACAGTAACGGTATTTAATTATGAAAGTTGGCTGGGTAGCTGACCCTGTTAGTCCGTTCTTGCAAGAGGCGTCTAGGTTAACTAAGATTTCCTCCGCTTAATGGATAACCATTTGCTACCAATGGAGAATTGCTTCTCATCTTGAATTGAGGTGAGTGGTTTTACACCAATAGAAACCATAAATTTCATACACAATAAAAGGGATATGATCCATTTTCTTATTTTTAGATAGTAAATGTAGTTCGTTTTTCCCTTCTATCCTATTTGATCATTGATATTTGAACATTGTCCTCTTTCCTTTGTTCTAGTTCATGATCTGAACGAGTCGCACATACACCCTAGTACATGTTCCTCGACGCTGAGGGCATCCCCGAAGCGCGGGGGATTTTGTGACATTTCTAATTGGCTGTCTTGTATTTCTAATAAGTTGTTTAATCGTTGGCATGTTGAATCATATACATAATGGACTGGTTTAGATCGATCCTAACCGGATGATTATGAATTACAATTACAATAGTAAATAAAAACCATAGAATATTAAACTCGGCAGGGTGAATTTTAAATCACGACTTGACGTGAAATTGAAATAAAGGCTATTCTCATTCAACCGCTACAAGATCAACAATTCCATAAGCTTGGGCTTCTGTTGCTGACATAAAAACATCTCTTTCCATGTCTTCGGATACAACCCATAAAGGTTTGCCCGTTCTTTGTACATAAACCCTTGTCAGGGTTTCACGTAGTTTCAGCAGTTCTCCCACTTCCAGGATGAATTCTCCCGTTGCTACTTCAGAAAAAGAACCAGCAGGTTGATGGATCATTACCCTGATGATATAAGATAATAAAAAGTTTCTCTATTTCGCACGATGAGGGGAAGATAAAAGAAAGATAAAAGAATAACAAGAAAAAAGATAAAATCGAACAACCGTACGGGCATTATGCATTGCATACGGCTCTACAATAAAATTGACCCTTACCTTCAAAAAATAGGATCGATTAGACCCCGATCGGTAAATGATCAACTTACCACCCTTCCTTTCGGAGGAATTCAAAAATACTATGATGGCTCCGTTGCTTTATATATTTATTATATTTTTTTGTCTGTGATTTGTCTGTCATTCAGCAATCCCAAAGTTGCTTTTTTGATCAAATAAACTAATGAAAAAAGAATTTTTTTTTTTTCGCTCTATACTATAAATATTGTTAAGAGACCTCTGGTGTGAAAAAAAGTTTGTGACGCTGAACTGGACTTCCAATAATAAAATAGGAAATACCTTTTTCTCATATTACTCTCTCGATACATAATCTAATGTTTTGAAAACAGAATTTCTTATATCGAATTCAAAGTGCCATGCTATTATTACTTAATATTCATATTTCATATGGCGAAGGCATAGTCTTCTTTTTTCTCTCAAATAAAAGCCTCATTGGCGCCAAGCGTGAGGGAATGCTAGACGTTTGGTAATTTCTCCTCCTACCAGGATAAAAGATCCCATTGAAGCGGCTGATCCCATGCATATTGTATGTACATCTGGTTGCACAAATTGCATAGTATCATAAAGAGCGACCCCCGGTATTACCCATCCGCCAGGAGAGTTTATAAACAAATACAGATCTTTGGTATCATCCTCGATACTGAGATATATCATAAGACCAATAAGTTGATTTGAGATCTCACTATCAACCTCTTGACCTAAAAAAAGTAATCTTTCTCGATAAAGTCGGTTGATTAGGGTCAAATTGTATACCCTCGAAACCGTACAGGCGCCTTTTGACGCATACGGTTCAAAAAAAATCAAT